AGCTGAAGTTAATGAGGGCACTACCGCGAAGAAATTAAAACCTCGAGCTAGGGGACGTAGTTATGCGATAAAAAGAACTACCTGTCATATAACTATTGTAGTGAAAGATAGATCTCTAAATGATGAAGATGAACAAATTAATCCGTGGTATGATGATGTGTATATGTAGGGGAGGAGTATGGGACAAAAAATAAATCCACTTGGGTTCAGACTTGGTACAACCCAACGTCATCATTCCCTTTGGTTTGCACAACCAAAAAACTATTCTAAGGGTCTACAAGAAGATCAAAAAATAAGAGATTTTATCAAAAATTATGTACAAAAGAATATGAGAATATCCTCCGGCGCCGAGGGGATTGCACGTATAGAGATTCAAAAGAGAATCGATTTGATCCAGATCATAATCTTTATGGGATTCCCAAAGTTTTTAATAGAAAGCAGACCACGAGGAATCGAAGAATTACAGATGAACTTACAAAAAGAATTTAATTATGGAAACCGAAAACTAAACATTGCTATCACAAGAATTGCAAAACCTTATGGAAACCCTAATATTCTTGCAGAATTTATAGCCGGACAATTGAAGAATAGAGTTTCATTTCGAAAAGCAATCAAAAAAGCTATTGAATTAACTGAACAAGCAGATACAAAAGGAATTCAAGTACAAATTGCAGGACGTATCGATGGAAAAGAAATTGCACGTGTCGAATGGATCAGAGAAGGTAGGGTTCCCCTCCAAACCATTCGAGCTAAAATTGATTATTGTTCTTATATCGTTCGGACTATCTATGGGGTATTAGGTATCAAAATTTGGATTTTTCTAGACAAAGAAGAGGAATAAGAAAACTTTACTTGTTTTTCCCTTCTATCGATTGATAGAACAAAAAAAGGGAAACTATTTCGTTCTTTTTTTGATCAATCAAAACAAGCAATTCTAATTTTTAATTCTATAGGGTTGAATAAAGATTCGATTCACCTTATTGATATAATTGCTATGCTTAGTGTGTGACTCGTTGGTTAGGGTTAGGATTAAAAAAAAGAGATCAGCCCCATAGTATGAAAACCAACTCATCACTTCGTATTATCTGGATCTAAAGAACCAGACAAAATATGATAAATCGGTCATATCTTTGTAGCAACTGAAATCTTTTTTGAAAAAACTTTAATTCTAAGTTTAAAGCAACATACAGAAGAAAGGTGTGGATAAACGGAAGGATGAGAGAAAGAGAGAAAAAGAATATCAATATTGATATAGAATTCCAATATGTAAGGTCTATGTATGAGTCATCTCAAAAAGACAGTGTAATAAAGCATCAATACTAGTTGATTCATTCATAATGAACTAAATATTAAATGAATCAGAAGAAAGAAATCAAGAGCTTAGAGCCAATAAAGACTAAGAAGGTTGACTCAAGAATAAATTTGATTATTAGCTCCATTGCAAAATTCGGACCTAACCATTAAGTACGAGGCGATGGGAACGATGGAACCTGTGAACGCAAAAGATTTTATTGAACAAATGAATCTTAATGATTCACTAGTCGGGATGGCGAAACGAACCGGAAATCTATTCATCTATTCTGAGAAGTCATGAACAAGTCCTAGCGCGGAAATAGAGATTGCAAGAGTAAATATTCGCCCGCGAAAACTTAATTCTTTTTTGAATTGGTAAACTCGGATAAAAGACAAAAGAAAATAAAGATTTATTCGAACGTTATAAAAAAATTATTTTTTTATAAAATAAAATTTTTTAGAAAAATGTGAATATCTATTTAATATAGATTCAAATTAAGTGAAATTCCATTTTGAATCATTTTATTCGCGAGGAGCTGAATGAGAAGAAACTCTCACGTCCAGTTCTGTAGTAGAGATGGAATTCCAAAACAACCATCAACTATAACCCCAAAAGAACTAGATTCCGTAAACAACATAGAGGAAGAATGAAGGGAATGTCTTATCGAGGTAATCGTATTTGTTTCGGTAAATATGCTCTTCAGGCACTTGAACCCGCTTGGATCACATCTAGACAAATCGAAGCCGGTCGACGAGCAATGACACGAAATGCGCGCCGTGGGGGAAAAATATGGGTGCGTGTATTTCCAGACAAGCCAATTACCATAAGACCTGCTGAAACACGTATGGGTTCAGGGAAAGGATTCCCTGAATATTGGGTAGCGGTTGTTAAATCGGGGCGAATACTATATGAAATAGGTGGAGTAACCGAAAATATAGCTAAAAGGGCTATTTTAATAGCAGCATCGAAAATGCCTATACGAACTCAATTTATTAGTTCGGGATAAAAAAAAAGAACCCACAGAAAGGAGTCTTTATGGATAAAAAAAGACCACACAGGTCTCTTTTTTTGGACAAACAATATTTCTTTTATTTTCTTCGTCCTTTAGAATTGGAAGAATAGACTAAAAAATTGATATGATTCAACCTCAAACTTATTTAAATGTAGCGGATAACAGCGGGGCTCGAGAATTGATGTGTATTCGAATCATAGGAGCTAGCAATCGTCGATATGCTCATATTGGTGACGTTATTGTTGCTGTGATCAAAGAAGCATTACCAAATATGTCCCTAGAAAAATCAGAAGTAGTCAGAGCTGTAATTGTTCGTACCTGTAAAGAACTTAAACGTGACAGCGGTATGATAATACGATATGATGACAATGCCGCAGTTGTGATTGATCAAGAAGGAAATCCAAAAGGAACTAGAATCTTTGGTGCAATCCCTCGGGAATTGAGACAATTAAATTTTACTAAAATAGTTTCATTAGCTCCCGAGGTATTATAAAATAAAACGAGATCATAAAATCTTTAGAAAGAAAGAAATTAAGAACTAGATTAATTCCTAGATTGTGTTTCACGTATATATCTTTCAAATTCATATTCATAAACAAAAAAAAAAAAAGAAAAAAATGTTAATTATATCCAATTTTGAGACACCAATCATTTTAGTTCATCATGGGTAGGGACACTATTGCTGAGATAATAACCTCTATACGAAATGCTGATATGGATAAAAAACGAGTTGTTCACATAGTATCTACTAATATTACTGAAAATATTGTTAAAATACTTTTCCGCGAGGGTTTTATCGAAAACGTCAGAAAACATCAAGAAAAAAACAAATCTTTTTTGGTTTTAACCCTGCGACATAGAAGGAATAGGAAAAGACCCTATAGAAATTTTTTAAATTTAAAACGGATCAGTCGACCTGGTCTACGAATATATTCTAACTCTCAACGAATTCCTAGAATTTTAGGTGGGATGGGAATTGTAATTCTTTCTACTTCTCGAGGTATAATGACAGACCGGGAAGCTCGACTAGAAAGAATCGGCGGAGAGTTGTTGTGTTCTATATGGTAATCCATTTAATATCCAAATGGGATACGACTCTCTTTCTATTTGTAAAAAAAAGTTGTCTAATATCGTTTCTCGTACATTAGTTGATACTTCAAGGGGGCTTTACCTGGAATGAAAGAACAAAAATGGATTCATGAAGGTTTAATTACTGAATCACTTCCCAACGGCATGTTCCGGGTTCGGTTAGATAATGAAGATCTGATTCTAGGTTATGTTTCAGGAAAGATACGACGTAGTTTTATACGGATATTGCCAGGCGATCAAGTAAAAATTGAAGTAAGTCGTTATGATTCAACGAGAGGACGTATAATTTATCGACTCCGAAACAAGGATTCGAAAGATTAGGTGGTTTTTATTCAATACGATTCAAGATGAAAAATTTCAAGAAACTTTTTTCTACCAAGAAGTAGATTCAGAATTAAGATAAGGAATTATAAATATGAAAATAAGAGTTTCCGTTCGTAAAATTTGTGAAAAGTGTCGACTAATCCGTAGGCGGGGGCGCATTATAGTAATTTGCTCCAACCCCAGACATAAACAAAGACAAGGATAATCAGACTCGCTAAAGGGTTCAATGTAAAAATAATAAATCTGTTTTGACATGAAATGGATATATCCATATATTTCGGACTCATATTTATGAGATGCTAAAATATGGCAAAAGCTATACCGAGAATTGGTTCACGTAGGAATGGACGTATTGGTTCACGTAAGAGTGCACGTAGAATACCAAAGGGAGTTATTCATGTTCAAGCAAGTTTCAATAATACCATTGTCACGGTTACAGATGTACGGGGTCGAGTGGTTTCCTGGTCCTCCGCCGGTACTTGTGGATTCAAGGGTACGAGAAGAGGGACACCTTTTGCCGCTCAAACCGCAGCAGCAAATGTTATTCGTACAGTAGTTGATCAAGGTATGCAACGAGCAGAAGTCATGATAAAAGGTCCCGGTCTCGGAAGAGACGCAGCATTACGCGCTATTCGTAGAAGTGGTATACTATTAACTTTCGTACGAGATGTAACCCCTATGCCACATAATGGCTGTAGACCTCCGAAAAAAAGACGTGTGTAGTAAATGAACAGTGAAGAAATTTCAAGAGAAACAAGAGAAATAAATGATTCAAATTCAATCAAATAAAATAATATTACTATGGTTCGAGAGAAAGTAACAGTATCTACTCGGACACTACAGTGGAAATGTGTTGAATCAAGAACAGACAGTAAACGTCTTTATTATGGGCGCTTTATTCTCTCTCCACTTATGAAAGGCCAAGCCGACACAATAGGCATTGCGATGCGAAGAGCTTTGCTTGGAGAAATAGAAGGAACATGTATCACACGTGTAAAATCTGAGAACGTCCCGCATGAATATTCTACTATAACGGGTATTCAAGAATCGGTCCATGAGATTTTAATTAATTTGAAAGAAATTGTATTGAAAAGTAATCTATATGGGATTTGTGAAGCGTCTATTTGTGTCAGAGGTCCTGGATATGTAACTGCTCAAGATATCATCTTACCGCCTTATGTAGAAATCGTCGATAATACACAATATATAGCTAGCTTGACCGAACCAATTCATTTTGGTATTGGATTAGAAATCGAGAGAAATCGTGGATATCTTATAAAA